TTGTTTCCACCGAGCTAAAACAATATGGCGATGTCTCTAGTAAACCAAAGACATCGTTGAATAGCTATTTTGCTTCAATTTCTTTCTTTCGACATCCAAAAAAAAAAATGGAAGATTTAGTTACGATTGGAAATTGACTTTTTATCTTCAGCCATGGATCCTTTACTCATACTTATTCAATTGGAAGTCTTGATCCAATTCAAAAATTATGTTTCGCAATTTCATAATCCAACTTTTCAATTTATAAGTGACTCATGGATACAAATCACGAGAATGTGTATTTTTTTCTCGACTTTATCATTGAGAGGTAAAGGATTAAATCCTTTTAAGAAATAAAGTTTTTGATCGGAATATGAATAAAACCGAAAGACCCTTTAACTATTAAAGGACTAATAGAACGAATCACACTTTTACCACTAAACTATACCCGCTACAATATGATTATTGTATACAAATGGAGCTTTTGTCGAACAAGATAATTGAGCATGATCAAGATAGGATCATCAAAGAATCATCAAACTTGGAGTGTTGAACTTTTTCGTGGGTAGATAAAAATTTAATGAGATTCGGAAAAGAGGCTTCATTTAATTGAAGGCTTCATTTAATTGAAATTAAATAACTAAAGTTTTCTTTTTTGCTGAAAGAAGATAGATACGGATCGAAAAAAACACTACAATCATAACAGAAAAATGCATTGTCCAGAATCTAGAGTTTCTTTTTTAGTTCGGAAAATGAAATAAAATATAACAAGAAAAAAAAATGGAAACAGTTTTTATTCTTTTTGTTGTTGCTTGAATATAAAATATTCAATTGAATATAATAATATAATAAAAAATGAATATAATAATATAATAAAAAAACAAATATTTGTGTTTTCAAATCAGATATCAGATAAATCATTATTTATCTATAATTCGTTAGAACAAAAAAAAAAAGGCCCGGCTAGGTACTGACCAGGCCAGGCCATCAGAATAACAAGGGCCTTTCGAACAAAATCAACACAAGGAGGTCTTCCTTATTTTTCTTTAGTTCGATTAGTGGCGGGCTCGAGCCCCTCTTTTAGTTTAGAATAGAGAAAAAAGAGAGAGAAAGACTCCTTACATTATGTGTAATGTAGTAATTATCTTTTGCAATTGGGAGAGATGGCTGAGTGGACTAAAGCGTCGGATTGCTAATCCGTTGTACGAGTTATTTGTACCGAGGGTTCGAATCCCTCTCTTTCCGTTTCCGTTAATGACTTGCTTTATTTTATTTTTCAATTTTGAAAATCTTAGTTAAGCGTGTGGAATAGATAAAATCCTAAGAAAATTGAAAAATTTCCCAAGGAAAACCCTTTGGATTTTATTCTTCACGTCCAGGATTACGCCCCGGATCATTAGATAGGAATCCAAAGATAAAGAGAGAAACAAAAAATATCACTACGGTATAAACGAAGAGTTTCAGAGTAAGCATTACACAATCTCCAAGATGATTTTTTGGAAAAAAAAAAAGAGAATAGATCTTCCATTTTTCTACCACATATCCTATTTTGACACCACGAAATCAGGTTTTTTTTCATGAATTGTCACAAATTCATTTGTTTTTCATTATCAAAAACTTCTTTCATATCCAAATTCGATATTGTGGGAGACCCTAATGGGGTTAGGGTCTTTCACTGGAAAGGGGGTCAAAAATGAGGAAATGGGGGTAAGCCGGATTTATGGCGACTATCCAAGAATTTCAGTGTGCTAATCTAGGATTCATACTCTAAAACTTATCTGATTTTCTCAATTGTTAGAATTTTTCTCGAAGAAATCATGCATTTTCTAAGATATTATTATTAAGGATCTCATCGAAAACTTACAGCAGCTTGCCAAACAAAAGCTAAGAGAAAAAAAAGCACAGGTATGACTGGCATAACATCTACGATTGGATTCAAAAAAGCATACGCTTCAGGCAATTTGCCGAAGAAAAAACTACTCGAATAAAGGGCAGAATTAATACAGATCAAACTAACGATATTAAGCATAACAGACATTTTGTTCTTGGAGATAATTGCATTTTGATTGAGTTTTTGATATAAGGAACAAGGAAGAAAGTAAGTAAGGTAGACAAAAAATCCTTCTTTTTCTTTGAACCCACCCAATCAAAAATCCTCCAATTCTCAAAGGAGAATAGAAGAAATCATACTTTCATACAATATCTTAATTGAATTCTATGTAATGATCAATAAATTAAGTTGAATTCTATATCTATATGTATCAAAATCCTAGTACCAATCTATTCTATAGATATAATTCTATAGATATATAGATATTTGGAGATATTTGGACTGGAGTTGACAAACAACCAATACCAATATTATTGTTTCTTAGTGTAGATTAGAAATTGAAATGGGGCGTGGCCAAGTGGTAAGGCAACGGGTTTTGGTCCCGCCATTCGGAGGTTCGAATCCTTCCGTCCCAGTACATATCCATTTTTTTATGCTCCATTATGACTATAGAAAGAAGTAGGTCAGTGGATAGGAGTAAATCCGTATTCATTTTAATATCTGTGTCTGTTCGAATCTCATTAACAAATGATCAAGTTACATATCATATAGAAATATGTTATGGAGCCGATATATTTTCTTTGAATCTCATTTTATTTAGGTATTTCGTGTTTGGCTCTAAGTAAAAATTGGAAATCTACAGAACAATTGAGGCAGGGGTGATTTCCCCTATCACCCTTTTATTCACTTTATGATATTCACTTTATGATAAGAGTCGATTATTGTGAAATATTACTTAATCCCATGTTAAACAAAATCTATAAATATATATCATCTAAAATATATAAAATGAGGAAATGTTTCGCTTATATGGTATGTATCGTTCTATTTCAATGACAATAATTTTTCGGTTTTTGTGAAAAAGATTTTTGATACCTTCAATTATTTAAATTCTATATTATAGAATATCTATAACAGTGACAACTCTTCAGTCTATCTGATAGATACGAAAAACCCTCCTTATTTTTTTGATTTTCGTAATCAGACGAAAGGAATAAAGATTCAAATCTTAACTTAGATCATTTTTTTATCCATCTCATGAAAAAAAAATTGGATTTCGTTTTTCTTTTCTTTTATCTATTTAAAATTAAATGAGTGATGAGTCAATTCAAAAAGAAAGACTTATCTTCCTATGAAGATCAAACGTCATGCTTATTGTCCAATTTTCTTCAAATTAAATAATCAAATTAAATAATGATGTCTAAATAGGAAACTTTTTCAATTTCAATTAGAACTATTTTTATTAAATATTTTTAATGATTGCTTGTAAGTGGAATCTTTATTTGGTACTCAAAAAGTAGGAAATCGTTTAATCTATCCTGTTGAGTCACTTGAAGATGCAGATTAAAAAAGTTATTCGTTTATATATTTCGATTTCTTGCTATTATCTATATATTATTTATGTATGTGAAAGATGCTGTCTTGCTAAGACTTTTTCAGAAAAATCGTTTCATATCATATTATCATATATAGAAGAAAAAGCCTAGATTACGATGTCTATGTACAACTGAACCAATGACTATTCATGATTCCATAATTGAATCAATTCCATACCGGTTCCAAATTAGAGGAATATTATGGTAAAACTTCGTTTGAAACGATGTGGTAGAAAGCAACGTGCGACTTGAAGGACACGATCCGTTGTGGATTTTTCCATCCACCATTTTCCATTTTTCTAAGGATGAGAGTGCTCTTGGCTCGACATTGTTTGTTCTGTTACACTCGATTTTTTGTTGGGTTGTAAATAGTCCACGATGAAGCTCGAGTAGAAAGGATTAATTCATTTCTCGGGGGCAAGGATCTAGGGTTAATGCCAATTAATCGGAACAACTTCGTAAACGTATCTTCCATATATAGAAATCGAAAGGATCCAATTCGAGCAAGTTTCCAATTCAAAAGCAAGACTTGTTAGAATTTATCAAACTTTTTCGATTCAAAGTGTATCACACGTGAATCAATTGTCCGTAGGATTCTTTGATAGAAAGAAATCAAAAAAGGGGTATGTTGCTGCCACTTTGAAAGGATTAAGAAGCACCGAAGTAATGTCTAAACCCAATGATTTAAAATAAGGATAAAGGATCTAAGAACAAGGAAAGACCTTTTTAATTGTCTCGATAGTCTCACTAATTGGATCAGACTAAAGAATCCAAATAGAATTTGAAACGAGACAAAAGACAAAGAAAACAAAAGGGGTTAAAGACCACTCAATAAATGAAAGTGACTAAAGATTTTTCCTTTGAGCTATTTGAGAGTTATCCAACTTGAGTTATGAGTACGAATGGTTTCTTTTTCATTTTCAGGAAGGAAAAAAGACTGAAATCAGAGTCTAATTGATTTTCTAGGCCCATTTGTCATTTAATTTATTAGAATTGCATACATAGACAAAACTTCGAAGCAAATCATTTTTCTCGAGCCGTACGAGGAGAAAACTTCCTATACGGTTCTAGGGGGGGTGTTGGTCATCTACATCTATCCCAATGAGCCGTCTATCGAATCGTTGCAATTGATGTTCGATCCCGAAGAGAAGGAAAAGATCTTAGAAAAGTGGGGTTTTATGATCCAATGAAGAATCAAACTTATTTAAACGTTCCTCTTATTCTATATTTCCTTGAAAAAGGTGCTCAACCCACAGGAACTGTTCAGAATCTTTTAAAGAAAGCGGAAGTTTTTAAGTAACTTCCGTCTAATCAAACGAAATTCAATTAAAGAAAGACTAAGGGGGGGTAGCAACTTGTATATAACTTTGTATAATTTTGCTCGACTTGTTTTTTGATTTCCCCCCCCCCCTACTGCTGTAATTGTTTCCGTTGAATCCGATATCTAGAACGACAAAACCTTAGTTTATTGATTTTCTAAATAGCAAATTCGGACATTTCCTTCAATTGTGTGGTTTTCATTGGAACTTGACTAACCAACAAGGAATCCACTTTGCTTATTCCACTTAGATTCATGAAATACATTATCAACTAAA